CGATCTACTATGCGCCTCTGCATTTAGCATTGGACAGACCTCATACAATAACTGTTCTAGCTCTACCGTATCTTTTGTTTAATTTCTTCTTGAACAATCACAAAGACAAAGACTTTTTTGATTATGGATGTACTACCAGAAATTCACTGCGTAATCTTAGCATTCAATGGGTATTCCTGAATAATCTCATTTTTCAATTATTCAACCATTTCATTTTACCAAGTTCAATGTTAACCAGATTAGTCAACATTTATATGTTTCGATGTAACAACAATATGTTATTTGTAACAAGTAGTTTTGTTGGTTGGTTAATTGGTCATATTTTATTCATGAAATGGGTTGGATTGGTATTAGCCTGGATAAAACAAAATAATTTTATTAGGTCTAATGTACTTATTCGATTTCGATCTAATAGGTATCGTGTGCCAGAATTTAGAAATTATACGGTTCGAATTGCATTTATTCGATCTAATAGGAATCTTGTGTTAGAATTTAGAAATTTTATGGCTCGAATCTTTAGTATTCTCTTATTTATTACCTGTGTTTACTATTTAGGCAGAATACCGACCCCCATTCTGACTAAGAAACTGAAAGGAATTTCAGAAACGGAAGAAGTGGGGGAAAGTGAGGAAGAAAGAAACATAGAAATCGAAACCATTTCCGAAGGTGGGGGGGATAAAGAGGAGCAAGAGGTATCCACCGAAGAAAATCCTTTTTCTTACCCTTTTTCGGAGGAAAGGATGGATCCGAACAAAATCGATGAAAGAGAAAAGCTACGAGTAAATGGAAAGAAAAAAAAAACAAAGGACGAACCCCACTTTCGCTTTAAAGAGACATACTATAAAAATGGCCCAATTTATGAAACTTCTTGTCTGGATGGAAATCAAGAAAATTCGAAGTTAGAAATAGTAAAAAAAAAAGAAGATAAATATTTATTATGGTTTGAAAAACCTCTTGTAACGCTTCTTTTTGATTATAAACGATGGAATCGACCTTTTCGATATATAAAAAATGATCGGTTTGAAAATGCTATAAAAAATGAAATGTCACAATATTTTTTTTATATATGTCAAAGTGATGGAAAAGAAAAAATATCTTTTACGTATCCACCTAGTTTAGCAACTTTTGGAGAAATGATACAAAAAAAAATATATTTTTTCACACCAGAAAAATTGTTTTCTGATGAATTGTATACTGATTGGAGTTTTATCAATGAACTAAAAAGAAGAAATTTTAGTAAGGAGTTTATAAATCGAGTCGAATCTTTAGATAAGGAATCTTTTGATCTGGGCATACTTGAAAAAAGTACTCGATTCTCTAATTTCTCTAATAATAAAACTAAAAGAGAATACTTGCCTAAAATATATGATCCTCTCTTGCATGGACCCTACCGTGGAAGAATCAAAAAATGGTTTTCACCTTTAAGCATAAATCAAACTTCTAAAAAAAAAAACACAGATCCATTTTTGATAAATAAGATTCATGCCATACTTCTTACTACTGATTATCACGAATTTGAACAGACAATAGATACACTCAATATAAAATCATTATCAACAGAAAAAGAACCCTCTTTATTGACATTGACAGAAGATGAACAGGAAAATATCGATTCCGAGGATCGAGTCAAAATTTTGAAATTTTTTTTCAATATAGTTATAACTAATCCCAACAATCAAACAATTAGAAAAAAATCTATTGGAATAAAAGAAATAAGTAAAAAAGTTCCTCGATGGTCATACAAATTAATCGACGATTTAGAACAACAGGAGGGAGAAAACGAGGAAAATGTAACAGCAGAGCCTGAAATTCGTTCAAGAAAATCCAAGCGCGTAGTTATTTTTATTAATAACCAGGCAAACGCCGATACTTATACTAATACCAAGGATTCTAATGATCCTTCTAATGATCCTGATCAAATAGACGAATTTGCTTTGACATATTATTCGGAACAATCGGATTTTCACCGAGACATAATAAAAGGTTCCATGCGTGCCCAAAGACGTAAAACAATTACTTGGGAACTGTTTCAAGCAAATGCGCATTCCCCACTTTTTTTGGACAGAGTAGAAAAACCCCTCTTTTTTTCTTTTGATATTTCTGGTACGATGAAACTAATATCGCGAAATTGGATATGTCAAAACAAAGAATCCCAAATTTCTGATTATACAAAAGAAAAGATTGTTGAGAAAAAAGACGAGGACGAAAGAGAAAAATACGAAAGAGAAGAGGAAATGCGGATAGATATAGAAGAAATTTGGGATAACATTGTATTTGCTCAAGAAATGAGGGGCCTCGTGTTAATAACCCAATCAATTCTTAGAAAATATATTATATTACCCGCATTGATAATAGCTAAAAACATTGCCCGTATATTATTATTTCAATCTCCTGAGTGGTCCGAGGATTTAAAAGATTGGAATCGAGAAATGCATGTTAAATGCGCTTATAATGGTGCTCAATTATCCGAAACAGAATTTCCAAAAAACTGGTTAACGGAGGGTATTCAGATAAAGATCCTATTTCCTTTTTCCCTGAAACCTTGGCACAGATTTAAACTACAACCCTCGCATAAAGATTCAATGAAAAAAAAGAAAGGTCAAAATAATGATTTTTGCTTTTTAACAGTTTTGGGAATGGAAACTGAACGCCCTTTTGGTTCTCCTCGAAAACGGCGTTCGTTTTTTAAGCCTATTTTTAAAGAACTAAAAAAAAAAATTAAAAAATTGAAAACTAAACGTTTTATATCTTTAACAATTTTAAAAGAAAGAACAAAATTGTTTCTAAAAGTCTCAAAAGAAACAAAAAAATGGATCACTCAAAGCATTCTATTTCTAGAGGGAATAATAACAGAACTTTCAAAAATAAATCCAATTCCATTTTTGGGGTTGAGAGAAATATATGAATTGGGCGAAACTAAAAAGGATTCGATAATCAGGAATAAGATGATTCACAAATCATCCCTTCAAATTCAATCTATGGAGTGGACAAATTATTCATTAACAGAAAAAAAAATAAAAGATCTGACTAAGAGAACAAACACAATCAAAAACCAAATAGAAAAAATTATAAAAGACAAGAAAAACGAATTTATAACTCAAGAAATAAATATTAATTCTAACAAAATAAGTTATCAGGATAAAATATTAGAATTATCAAAAAAATTTTGGAAAATATTAAAAAGAAGAAATATTCGATTAGTCCGTAAATTCTATTTTGTTATAAAATTTTTCATTGAAAAGATATACATAGATATTATTTTAGATATCATTACTATTTCAAGAACCAATACACAACTTTTTCTTGAATCAACAAAACAAATGATTGAGAAAGTCATTTACAATACTGAAGCAAATCAAGAAAGAATTAATAAAACAACTAAAAATACAATTCATTTTATTTCAACTATAAAAAACTCACTTTCTAATATTAGTATTAGAAATAAAAATGCAAAAGCTTTTTGTGACTTATCCTCTCTCTCACAAGCATATGTATTTTACAAATTATCACAAACCCAAGTTATTAGTTTTTATAAATTCAAACCTATCCTTCAATATCGCGGAACATCTCTTTTTCTTAAAAATGAAATAAAAGATTATTTTGAAGAACAAGGAATATCTCATTCCAGATTAAGACATCATTATGGGTTAAGACAGAAAATCTTTTGTCGTTCTGGAATGAATGAATGGAAAAACTGGTTAAGGAGTCATTATCAATACGATTTCTTTCAGAGTAGATGGCTTAGATTAGTACCAGGACAATGGCGAAATAGAGTCAATCAACACTATATGGCTCAAAATAAAGATTTAACAAAACGGGATTCGGATAAAAAAGAAAGATTAATTCATTACGAAAAAAAAAATGATTTTCAAGCGAATTCATTACTAAATCAAGAACAAAAACATAAAAAATCGAATTTTAAAAAACACCATAGATATGATTTTTTATCATATAAATCTATTAATTATCAAGATAAGAGGGACTCATATGCTTATGGATCACAATTACAAGTAAATAAGAGGGAAGAGGTTTCTATTTCTTATAATTATAACATGGATAAACGAAAATTTTTTGATACACTGGGGGATATCCCTATCCATAATTATCTAGGAGAAGACGCTATTCTAGATGCTAGGGGGAAATTTTCGCATAGAAAATTTTTTAATTGGAGAATTATTAATTTTTGTCTTAGAAATAAAGCCGATATTGAGTCCTGGGTCAATACCAGTACCAAGAGTAACAAAAATATTAAGACTGCGCTTAATAATTATCAAATAATTGATAAAATTAATAAGAGGGACCTTTTTTATTTAACAATTTATCAAGATCAAGAAAGCAACCCATCCAATAAAAAAAGAAGTCCTTTTGATTGGATGGGAATGAATGAAGAAATACTAAGTCGTCCTATGTTGAATTTGGAACTTTGGTTCTTCCCAGAATTTGTGATATTCTATAATGCATATAAGGTTAAACCATGGATCATACCAATAAAATTACTTCTTTTAAATTTTAATGGAAATGGAAACATTAATAAAAATATTATTGAAAATAAAAAAAGTGATCCCCTTATATCACCGAATGAAAAAAAAAAAATTGGATTAGAGAATCGAAATCAAGAAGAAAAAGAACCCATAGGCGAAGGGGATCTTGTATCAGATGCACAAAAACAAGGAAATTTTCGATCCGTTCTCTCAAACCAAGAAAAAGATGTTGAAGAAGATTATGGTAAATCAGACAGAAAAAAACGTAGAAAGAAAAAGCAATACAAGAGCAACACGGAAGTAGAGCTTGATTTATTCCTAAAAAGGTATTTGCGTTTTCAATTTAGATGCGATAATTCTTTAACTCAAAGAATGATCAAGAATATCAAAGTATATGGTCTCCTGCTTAGACTGATAAATCCAAACAAAATTGTTATATCCTCTATTCAAAGGGGGGAAATTAATCTGGATATTTTGATGATTCAGAAGAATTTAGCTCTTAGAGGATTAACGAAAAGGGGAATATTGATTATCGAGCCGGTTCGTCTGTCTGTACAAAATGATGGACAATTTATTCTATATCAAACTATAAGTATTTCATTGGTTCATAAAAATAAACACCAAATTAATCAAAGATACCAAGAGAAAAACTATATTGATAAAAATCATTTTGATGAATCCATTGCAAGACATCAAAAAATGACTGAAAATAAAGACAAAAAGAATTATGATTTGTTTGTTCCTGAAAATATTTTATCCCCTAACCACCGGCGAGAATTGCGAATTCGAATTTATTTCAATTCAAGGGATAAAAACGGTATGCATAGAAATCCAGTATTTTTAAATAATGTAAAAAAGTGTGGTCAAGTTTTGAATAAAAACAAACATCTTAATAGTGATAAAAAGAAACTAATTAAATTAAAGTTGTTTCTTTGGCCCAATTATCGATTAGAAGATTTGGCTTGTATGAATCGCTATTGGTTTAATACTAATAACGGCAGTCGTTTCAGTATGTTAAGGATCCATATGTATCCGCGTTTGAAAATTCGTTAATGGTAGATTTACCCTATATTATGTATGTACCGTGTATTATGTATGTACCGTGTCGGGTATATGAAAACAAATAGATGGGCACAAGGATTGTCTTACATTACATTCTGATACATGATACTAATTTACTGACATACATATCAATTAGATCGACAAATAAATCAACAAAATCCTCTTATTTGAACTTTATAATTTTATCTATTGTAGAAATATATCACTCTTTTGTATCCCTATACGAATCAAATTGAAAATCGGATTGATTAATTTTATTTGAAAAAATTATAAAGTTCATAACGAATTAAAAATCATTGTACATAACAAAATGACTGGTATTATTATTACTGATCAGTAAAATTCACATTCAAAAACAAAAAAAGGGGAGAGCAAATTTTGTTTTATGGTAAAAAACTCATTCATCTCAGTTTTTTTTAAAGAAAAAAAAGAAGAAAACAAGGGGTCCGTTGAATTTCAAATAGTCAGATTCACCAATAAGATACGAAGACTTACTTCACATTTGGAATTGCACAAAAAAGACTATTTATCTCAGAGAGGCCTACGTAAAATTCTGGGAAAACGTCAACGGCTGCTGTCTTATTTATCAAAGAAAAATAAAATACGTTATAAAGAATTAATTAGTGAGTTGGATATTCGGGAATCAAAAAATCGTTAATTTGAAAATTTTTAATTAGTCGATTTATTCGATTTTTCATTTTGATGTACTTCTTTTCGTTTTCAACAATTCATGTAAGAATGAATCTAGGAAAAACTTATGAATCTATCAGCTACAGAAAAAGACCTTATGATAGTCAATATGGGACCTCACCACCCATCAATGCACGGTGTTCTTCGTCTCATCGTTACTCTAGATGGTGAAGATGTTGTTGACTGTGAACCGATATTAGGTTATTTACACAGAGGAATGGAAAAAATTGCGGAAAACCGAACAATTATACAATATTTGCCTTATGTAACGCGTTGGGATTATTTAGCCACTATGTTCACGGAAGCAATAACGGTAAATGGACCAGAGCAATTGGGCAATATTCAAGTCCCTAAAAGAGCCAGCTATATCAGAGTAATTATGTTGGAGTTGAGTCGTATAGCTTCTCATCTATTATGGCTTGGACCTTTTATGGCAGATATTGGTGCACAGACCCCCTTTTTCTATATTTTCAGAGAAAGAGAATTAGTATATGATCTATTCGAAGCTGCCACCGGTATGAGAATGATGCATAATTATTTTCGTATCGGAGGAGTAGCGGCCGATCTACCTTATGGCTGGATAGATAAATGTTTGGATTTCTGCGATTATTTTTTAACAGGAATTGTTGAATATCAAAAACTTATTACGCGAAATCCTATTTTTTTAGAACGGGTTGAAGGGATAGGCGTTATTGGTGGAGAAGAAGCAATAAATTGGGGTTTATCCGGCCCAATGCTACGAGCATCTGGAATCAAATGGGATCTTCGTAAAGTTGATCATTATGAGTGTTACGACGAATTTGATTGGGAAATCCAGTGGCAAAAAGAAGGAGATTCATTAGCTCGTTATTTAGTCCGAATCAGTGAAATGACGGAATCCATAAAAATAATTCAACAGGTCCTGGAAGGAATTCCGGGGGGTCCCTATGAGAATTTAGAAATCCGATGCTTTGATCGAGAAAGGGATCCAGAATGGAATGATTTTGAATATCGATTCATTAGTAAAAAACCTTCTCCTACATTTGAATTACCGAAACAAGAACTTTATGCGAGAATGGAAGCCCCAAAAGGAGAATTAGGAATTTTTCTTATAGGGGATCAAAGTGGTTTTCCTTGGAGATGGAAAATTCGCCCACCGGGTTTTATCAATTTGCAAATTCTTCCTCAGTTAGTTAAAACAATGAAATTGGCTGATATTATGACGATACTAGGTAGCATAGATATCATTATGGGAGAAGTTGATCGTTGAAATGATAATTTATACAACAGAAGTACAAGATATCAATTCTTTTTACAGATTGCAATCTTTAAAAGAGGTCTATGGGATTATATGGATGTTTGTCCCTATTTTGACTCTTGTATTGGGAATCACAATAGGTGTACTAGTAATTGTATGGTTAGAAAGAGAAATATCTGCAGGAATACAACAACGTATTGGGCCTGAATACGCCGGTCCTTTGGGAATTCTTCAAGCTCTAGCAGATGGAACAAAACTGCTTTTCAAAGAGAATATTCTTCCATCTAGAGGAAATACTCGTTTATTCAGTATTGGACCGTCTATAGCAGTCATATCAATTTTACTAAGTTTTTCAGTAATTCCTTTTAGCTCTCGCCTTATTTTAGCCGATCTCAATATCGGTATTTTTTTATGGATTGCCATTTCAAGTATTGCTCCTGTTGGACTTCTTATGTCAGGATACGGATCAAACAATAAATATTCCTTTTTAGGTGGTCTGCGAGCTGCTGCTCAATCGATTAGTTATGAAATACCATTAACTCTATGTGTTTTATCAATATCTCTACGTGCGATTCGTTGAAATATAAACTTTTATTTTCCCTATTCCTTTCGTTCTAGAAAATAAGCTGAATGGATTGAATAGATATCTTCGTTTTTTATTATCCTTCAGGTTGATAAACTAAATTAGATAGTTATATATGAGTGAAAGAAAGCAGCTTAGAAATTCGCAGTAAATAAAAAAAAATAGAATCTCATTTCCTATGTACAAGAGTTAAGTGGAAGAAAACATAAGAGGAAGAAGTCTTTACCCCCAAGACGGGTTGATTAGTCAATCTAGCTTGAAGCGGGCTCAAAAGATCAACCGTATAGAGTTTTCGCTATCCTTTGTATGGATTCCCATACATGTATTGCCAAACCAAACGGGGGATTGAACAAAAAAAATGAGTGGATGGTTAGGAACACCAAAATACACAAAGGATTAGTAATGGAGATTATGTAAATTATATAAAAGGATATTTCTGGATAACATAAAAAGAATACTAATTGGGGCTTTAAATTAGTAGAAATGAGTAGGCAGTACTCCCCACGATTCCGGTCCAGAGTATGCTCCTATCCACCGATTAAAGTAATGACTATCAGGAACGAAATAATCCTTTACTATTTTTTTAGTTTAAGCTCCCATTCGTAGTTTTCTCAGATCAGATCATAAAGAAGAATAGGAACGAAAAAAAGAAACAATAAAGAAAGAATAAAAAAGAAATCTTTTTTATTTATTTTTTCTTTCATATATAGAGAGATATAATCCGTATCATGATTTATAAGCTAATGTAATGTTTCATTTTTTTCGTAATCGAAAACAATGGGTTGAAATATCTATTGATATTTATACAAGAAGTATTTTATTGAAGGTTTAAGTTATTACTCAACAAATAAAAATTGAAATTAGTAAGGGGCGAGATCGATTCAGAAGCACTTTTTTTTTTTTATTTTTTTATTCTTCATAATATAGCAGACAGAATTCCATTGGTATAATTTTGGACCTTCAAATTTATTTTTTCTCTATCTATTCTACAACCATACGAAGATAAATAATACTGATTCGGTCCTTAAATTTATTTGTGACCCACGAGGAGCCGTATGAGTTGAAAACCTCATGTACGGTTTTGGACTAGCGATGGAAACAGTGATGTTATCATCGACTATAATTATCTAACAGTTCAAGTACAGTTGATATAGTTGAAGCGCAATCAAAATATGGTTTTTGGGGATGGAATTTGTGGCGTCAGCCAATAGGGTTTATCGTTTTTCTAATTTCTTCTCTAGCAGAATGTGAGAGATTACCTTTTGATTTACCAGAAGCCGAGGAAGAATTAGTAGCAGGGTATCAAACCGAATATTCGGGTATCAAATTTGGTTTATTTTACGTTGCTTCCTATCTAAATCTATTACTTTCTTCGTTATTTGTAACAGTTCTTTACTTGGGGGGTTGGAATATTTCCATTCCGTACGTATTCGTCCCCGAGCTATTTGAAAGAAATAAAATGAATGGAATCTTTGGAACGACAATTGGTATCTTTATTACATTAGCTAAAACTTATTTGTTTTTGTTTATTTCTATCGCAACAAGATGGACTTTACCTAGGTTAAGAATGGACCAATTATTAAATCTTGGATGGAAATTTCTTTTACCCATTTCTCTTGGCAATCTATTATTAACAACTTCTTTCCAACTTCTTTCACTGTAAAGAAAAAAAGAATATGAGATTCATGACTTGGTTCAAACAAGAGAAAGAAACAAACATAAAATTATTCATAGATATTCACGATATGTTCCCTATGGTAACTGGGTTCATGAATTATGGCCACCAAACAGTCCGAGCAGCAAGGTACATTGGTCAAGGTTTCATGATTACCTTATCCCACGCAAATCGTTTACCCGTAACTATTCAATACCCTTATGAAAAATTAATCACATCGGAGCGTTTCCGCGGGCGAATCCATTTTGAATTTGATAAATGCATTGCTTGTGAAGTATGTGTTCGTGTATGCCCCATAGATCTGCCTGTTGTTGATTGGAAATTTGAAACGGATATTCGAAAAAAACGATTGCTTAATTACAGTATTGATTTCGGAATTTGTATATTTTGTGGTAACTGCGTTGAGTATTGTCCAACAAATTGTTTATCAATGACTGAAGAATATGAACTTTCTACTTACGACCGTCACGAATTGAATTATAATCAAATTGCTTTGGGCCGTTTACCAATGTCAGTAATTGACGATTATACAATTCGAACAATTTTGAATTCGCCTCAAAGAAAAACTGAGTAAGTAAACCTCCTATTCTATTAACCTCCTATTCTATTAAAGAGAAATTTCCAATTCTTTCTAAGGTTACGTTTTGGTTTTTTAAGGTTACGTTTTGGTTTAAGTTAAAAGAATGTTTGGTTTGAATTAAAAGAATGAGGACTTTCTCTTTGTTTGGTCAATAATCAATAAATAAAAATTCAATTACAAATTAACTGGTCGATAATAATTTCGAATTCATTTTTATTTTTATTGAAAATCTATTAAAATATTCGTAATTATTTCGAAATATATAGTTTAAAAAAAAAATACCCTTTCTTTCGAACAAACAAAAAAAAGAATCAAAAACGAAACTGTCCAATAATTGTATTTAGATCAATTCACGCCTAATAGATTAGAATTTTATTCAATTAGGAACATATCAAAAAAAATTCCTGGTCGGGTCAATAAGATCATGAAAAGCATTTCGATTTATTTATCTCTTATTTTACATATAATGGATTTGCCTGGACCAATACACGATTTTCTTTTAGTTTTTCTGGGATCGGGTCTTATATTAGGGGGCTTGGGAGTAGTATTACTTACCAATCCAATTTATTCTGCCTTTTCATTGGGATTGGCTCTTGTTTGTATATCCTTATTCTATATTCTCTCAAATTCTCATTTTGTAGCTGCTGCCCAGCTCCTTATTTATGTGGGAGCCATAAATGTTTTAATCCTATTTGCTGTGATGTTCATGAATGGTTCAGAATATTATAAAGATTTTAATCTGTGGACCATTGGGAATGGCCTTACTTCGTTGGTTTGTACAAGTATTCTTGTTTCGCTAATTACTACTATATTAGATACATCATGGTACGGGATTATTTGGACTACAAGATCAAACCAAATTATAGAACAAGATTTGATAAGTAATAGTCAACAAATTGGAATTCATTTAGCAACAGATTTTTTTCTTCCATTTGAATTCATTTCAATAATTCTTTTAGTTGCTTTAATAGGTGCAATTGCTGTGGCTCGTCAGTAATAAATCCTTATAACTAGGAATAGCAAGCAATCCAAATTAAACTTTTTCTGTCTTATCGCATCTATTTTCCTCGAATTCTATTTGAATATTGTTCGTGTAAAAAATAGAAATTCGTTTATTCGTTATATTTCCAATATATTCTTTTTGTTATATTCTATTCTAGTCAATCAAATCCGTTGAATTATTGTTCATTGAATTATTGTTCATATTAAAATGAATCGAAATTGATAAGGAGTTGGTCAATGATGCTCGAACATATACTTGTTTTGAGTGCCTATTTATTTTCTATCGGTATTTATGGATTGATCACGAGTCGAAATATGGTTAGGGCCCTTATGTGTCTTGAACTTATACTGAATGCGGTTAATATCAATTTTGTAACATTTTCTGATTTTTTTGATAGTCGGCAATTAAAAGGAAATATTTTCTCAATTTTTGTTATAGCTATTGCAGCCGCTGAAGCAGCTATTGGATCAGCTATTGTTTCCTCAATTTATCGTAACAGAAAATCAACGCGTATCAATCAATCAACTTTGTTGAATAAGTAATATTAATAATATTAAATTATAATATTCACCCATTTGAATTAGCATGTCCAATATGTTGGAATCTACATCATGTTTTGGAAAACGTAAGAAATCAAAGTATCTTGGTCCTTTCTTATGAGTTGATCCCGAAGGAAATTGATTAGAAAATTTCTAGTAGATCGTTGATTCATCTGGTGTTTAACTATAATGATTCATTTACAAGTTTACTAGATTGAAATTTTATGATGTTCAACAATTTATAGATCCCATGTCACATTCAGTAAAAATTTATGATACATGTATAGGGTGTACTCAATGTGTCCGAGCCTGCCCCACCGATGTGTTAGAAATGATACCTTGGGATGGATGTAAAGCTAAGCAAATTGCTTCCGCTCCAAGAACAGAAGACTGTGTCGGTTGTAAGAGATGTGAATCCGCTTGTCCAACAGATTTCTTGAGCGTTCGAGTTTATTTATGGCATGAAACAACTCGAAGTATGGGGCTAGCTTATTGATACGTTCCAAAAAACCCCACTTGAATACATTTTGAATCCATTTTGATTTTTTTACTGAAAAAGCCGTGCTCAAAAAGATCTTTTTGAGCACGGCTTTTCTGGTACAAGTGTATCTTGTCTTTACCACGAATTATTTTCCTTGGTTAACAATAATTGTAGTTTTACCAATATCTGCGGGTTCTTTAATTTTCTTTCTTCCTCATAGAGGAAATAAGCTAATTAAGTGGTATACGATGTGTATATGTATATTCGAACTCCTTCTAACAACCTATGCGTTTTGTTATCATTTCCGATTGGACGATCCATTAATCCAGCTGGCGGAAGATTATAAATGGATAAATTTTTTTGATTTTTACTGGAGATTGGGAATAGATGGACTTTCTATAGGTCCCATTTTACTGACAGGATTTATCACCACTTTAGCTACTTTAGCGGCTTGGCCAGTTACTCGAGATTCGCGATTATTCCATTTCCTGATGCTAGCAATGTACAGTGGTCAAATAGGATCATTTTCTTCTCGAGACCTTTTACTTTTTTTCATCATGTGGGAGTTCGAATTAATTCCCGTTTATCTACTTCTATCCATGTGGGGGGGAAAGAAACGTCTGTACTCGGCTACAAAATTTATTTTGTACACTGCAGGGGGTTCCATTTTTCTATTAATAGGAGTTTTGGGTATTGGTTTATACGGTTCTAATGAACCAACATTAAATTTCGAAACATTAGCTAATCAATCATATCCTGCCGCACTGGAAATAATATTCTATATTGGATTTCTTATTGCTTTTGCTGTCAAATCGCCGATTATACCCTTACATACGTGGTTACCAGACACCCACGGGGAGGCACATTACAGTACTTGTATGCTTCTAGCCGGAATTTTATTAAAAATGGGAGCATATGGATTAGTTCGGATCAATATGGAATTATTACCCCATGCTCATTCCATATTTTCTCCCTGGTTGATAATAGTGGGTACAATGCAAATAATTTATGCAGCTTCAACATCTCTTGGTCAACGGAATTTAAAAAAAAGAATAGCCTATTCCTCCGTATCTCATATGGGTTTCATAATTATAGGAATTGGTTCTATAACGGATACGGGACTCAACGGAGCGATTTTACAAATAATATCTCATGGATTTATCGGTGCTGCACTTTTTTTCTTGGCAGGAACGAGTTATGATAGAATGCGTCTTGTTTATCTCGACGAAATGGGTGGAATGGCTATTCCGATTCCAAAAATATTTACGATGTTCAGTATCTTATCGATGGCTTCTCTTGCATTACCGGGCATGAGTGGTTTTGTTGCGGAATTGATAGTCTTTTTTGGAATAATTACCAGCCAAAAATATTTTTTAATGCCAAAAATACTAATTACTTTCGTAATGGCAATTGGAATGATATTAACTCCTATTTATTCATTATCTATGTTACGTCAAATGTTCTATGGATACAAGCTATTTAATGCTCCAAGTTGTTATTTTTTTGATTCTGGACCGCGAGAGTTATTTGTTTCGATCTCTATCTTTCTACCAGTAATAGGTATTGGTATTTATCCGGATTTCGTCCTCTCATTATCAGGTGAGAAGGTCGAAACTATTCTATATAATTATTTTTCTAGATAGTTTTGATGAATAAAACAAAAAATCAAAAAGTAATTCTATGATTTTTAAAATTGTTCGTTGTACAGTGAAAAAAGAAGTCTTTTTTCTTCTCTTAAGTTTAAGTTAAGTAAAAATTAAGTTAAGTAAAAAAAGGTAAAAGAATAAAAAAATTGAATTTTAAATTTTAATCAGACATCTTTGGCTTTTGTTAGAACCTTTTGAATCAAGTAGTGGAGTGATTCAAAAGGTTCTTGACAGCTTACAATAAGTTTTCTTATATATACGCTGTCCTATGTTAGTATTTGTTAGGCTTAGCCTCTTTATTCAATTCAATTATCAATTAGATGTTAATGTAAATGAACCATAACTATGTAAACCTATTCCTAATAGATTGACTCCAAAATAGCATATCCAAATTATAAGAAATCCCATAGAAGCCACAAGTGCGGAATTTACACCTTCAAAATTTGTATTTGTTCGGGTATGTAAATAAATCGCAAATACCGTCCAAGTAATAAATGCCCAAGTTTCCTTTGGGTCCCAATTCCAATATGATCCCCACGCCTCATTAGCCCATACGGCTCCCGAAAGAATTCCTATGGTTAAAAAGATAAACCCGAGACTAATAATACGATAACCCCAACGATCCAATTGTTGAGTCAATTGATACCTGTAATAATTTTTAGAAGAAAGAAAATAAGTGTTTAATAAAACATTGTTTCTTTCATTCATGTATTGGATTTCGCCAAACGAAAATGACTGATTTAATAAATTATTGTTTTTACCAATAATCATTATGGCTTCTCGAAATGTAATGACTAGAAGAGCTACTGATAATAATGATCCACATAAAAGAGCTGCATAGCCTAATACCATCATACTTACGTGCATCATTAACCATTGGGATTGGAGAGCGGGCGCTAATATTGCGGATTGATGCATTTTGGTTAAAAGACCCGAAGTGGCAAAGCCTTGGGTAAAAATAGCACTTGGTGCGGTTATTGCGCTTAAATCATTTTTCCTATTTTTAAAATAGGAAACCATATGAATAAGGGAGAAACCCCATGAAAGAAAGATTAATGATTCATATAAATCACTTAATGGGAAATGCCCCGAATAAATCCAACGAGTGACTAATAATCCTGTTATACAGAAAAAGGTACCTATCATGCCCTTTTCTGATGAATCATATAGTCCTACGACTTCATCGACTAATAAGAATAAGGTTAAAAAATGAATTGTAATTACAATTGAAACGACTGAAAAGGATATATGAGTTAATATATGCTCTAAAGTTGAAAAAATCATAAAAATTATGAAAAAAGCGAGGGTTTATAGATTTTATGGAATGGAAATCAGGAATTAAATTCATTATAGGACTTATTCTATCTCTTTTAGAAGATACTATGCCGCCACTCGGACTCGAACCGAGATGCTCTAGCACTGCTTCCTAAGAGCAGCGTGTCTACCGATTTCACCATAGCGGCTTGCTCGAAATCATAATAACCCATTTTTTATTCAATCGTCGAGATTGAAGGTGAGGGGGTCAATTCAATGTAAAATGTCAAATTTTTTAGGAAACATTTAATTAAAATTGATGAATAAAAACTCGTTAAAATAGCAATTTGAAGGTTCAAAAAAAAATCTTTATTATTTATCGTTTTATTTAATTAGCCTTTTCTTTAATTATTTCGGCAACAGAGATTTTTTAGTTTGTGTTTTCCTAAAAGAGAACTCCTCTATTGTAACTAAACTAACTAGTTGTAACTTCAATTCATAGATAAAATTCAACAAAAAGGGTTCTTTATCATTTTAATTTTTTAATGATTCATTTCTCATTCTTTTATTTTATATTATATGATTTTTTTATATGATTTTTATCAATCTATAAAAAAATGGTTATCAATTGAATGACTAAATGAATGAAAAAATATGATTTTTAGAGATCACAATTTCAGCACCACATCCAACGATTTCAAAAGATTTATGTAATTTGTATAGCTTTGTATTAATCGTTAGGATTTTGCGTTTTAAGGATTTATCAAACCAACTAGATATTGGGTTGTACACGTTACGTTATATAAAAAGCGTTTTGATTCCTGTCATAATTATAATTGTACCATACTTCAAAAAAGTATTTCGAATTTCGAATTCTAAAAATATGTCTTGATTCATCTTCTTATACAAACATAGGATTTTTTAGATCCCTAAAATTGATACATTATTTGTATATCCACTAAATTAGAAAGGGGGTTTTCTCAATTGTGTTGAAAGCAAGGGAAGGATATATAGTAATTCAGAGAAATAATGATTCATAAAGTTACAAAATTGAAACTTAATGGATTAGTTTCGACAACCCAGTTAAAGCTCTTATATATACGTGCTCCGCTCTAGCTATAGTATAACTATAAAAATTATTATTTAAATTTTATTATTTATTATTTTAAATATTATAAAAATAACAAATTATTATAACACGAACATAACAAATGGGCGATGGGGAAAATAAGAATCCCCACCCCGGAACTGAAAAAAAAGATATTCAAAAAAGAAAACCTTTGTATCTTATTCGAGTTAAACCAATTCAGATTACTCCAAATTTATTTGTCGTACAAAAAAACTTTTTGAATTACCCGTCGAAAGAGATTTCGCTAATGAAAAAGCTTTCAACGCCGCCCAATATACTTTCTTTTTCCAAACATTTTTTCGAATACGCTTTTTTGATGTAGAAGTACGTTTTTTTGGAACTGCCATTCAAAAAAAAAGGTTATTCAGTGCTATAGTTGGATGTCAAAGACATCTATTTTTAAAACAAAACGATCGGTCTCTTTATGTCATTATTTATCTATTCCTATAGATTTAGATTTTCTAGATTATAATTATCTATATACTACTATACAAATTTCATAAAAAAATATAAAGCAAGGGAAGGATATATAGTAATTCAGAGAAATAATGATTCATAAAGTTACAAAATTGAAACTTAATGGATTAGTTTCGACAACCCAGTTAAAGCTCTTATATATACGTGCTCCGCTCTAGCTATAGTATAACTATAAAAATTATTATTTAAATTTTATTATTTATTATTTTAAATATTATAAAAATAACAAATTATTATAACACGAACATAACAAATGGGCGATGGGGAAAATAAGAATCCCCACCCCGGAACTGAAAAAAAAGATATTCAAAAAAGAAAACCTTTGTATCTTATTCGAGTTAAACCAATTCAGATTACTCCAAATTTATTTGTCGTACAAAAAAACTTTTTGAATTACCCGTCGAAAGAGATTTCGCTAATGAAAAAGCTTTCAACGCCGCCCAATATACTTTCTTTTTCCAAACATTTTTTCGAATACGCTTTTTTGATGTAGAAGTACGTTTTTTTGGAACTGCCATTCAAAAAAAAAGGTTATTCAGTGCTATAGTTGGATGTCAAAGACATCTATTTTTAAAACAAAACGATCGGTCTCTTTATGTCATTATTTATCTATTCCTATAGATTTAGATTTTCTAGATTATAATTATCTATATACTACTATACAAATTTCATAAAAAAAAAAATAAATAAATGAAAGAAAGGGGAAAGGAAGGGCATCCTATGATTCATATTAAAATCAAGTACTTTTTGTGGTGGAATTCTTTGTATTCTTGATCGATGTATATAAATTATTGTAATACGTAATATAATAATAAATAATAATTGATATTGATATTTTCAGAAAAATATTACTAAAAAAAAGAATTCTTTTTTTTTTCATTAGTAACTTGGTGATATCATTTGATTACTTATAACTTCGAAATTTGAATATTCTTGAAATATTTGAGAAAGATTAAAAAATTAAGAATAGAAAATTCCAGTTAACTTTGTAGTATCTTGATTTTTTTATTGCCCCTTTCAATCAAAAGAGATAAGAGCCGGTGAATCAGAAACGATTAATTAAGAAAGAATAAGAAAAAAGTTTTTATGGAGCATACATATCAATATTCATGGATCATACCTTTTGTCCCACTTCCAATTCCTATTTGGATAGGAATCGGACTCCTACTTTTTCCGACGGCAACAAAAAATATTCGTCGTATGTGGGCTTTTCCCAATATTTTATTGTTAAGTATAGTTATGATTTTTTCGGTCGATCTGTCTATTCAGCAAATAAATAGAAGTTCTATCTATCAATATGTATGGTCTTGGACCATCAATAATGATTTTTCTTTCGAGTTTGGCTACTTTATTGATTCACTTACCTCTATTATGTCAATATTAATCACTACTGTTGGAATTTTTGTTTTTATTTATAGTGACAATTATATGTCTCATGATCAAGGATATTTGAGATTTTTTGCTTATATGAGTTTGTTCAATACTTCAATGTTGGGATTGGTTACTAGTTCTAATTTGATACAAATTTATATTTTTTGGGAATTAGTTGGAATGTGTTCTTATCTATTAATAGGGTTTTGGTTCACACGACCCGCTGCGGCAAACGCTTGTCAAAAAGCGTTTGTAACTAATCGGATAGGCGATTTTGGTTTATTATTAGGAATCTTAGGTTTTTATTGGATAACGGGAAGTTTCGAATTTCAAGATTTGTTCGAAATATTTAATAACTTGATTAATAATAATGAGGTTAATTTTTTATTTGTTACTTTATGTGCCTCTTTATTATTTGCCGGCGCAGTTGCTAAATCTGCGCAATTTCCACTTCATGTATGGTTACCTGATGCCATGGAGGGGCCTACTCCTATTTCGGCTCTTATACACGCTGCCACTATGGTAGCCGCGGGAATTTTTCTTGTAGCCCGCCTTCTTCCTCTTTTCATAGTTATACCTTACATAATGAATCTAATATCTTTGATAGGTATAATAACAGTATTATTAGGGGCTACTTTAGCTCTTGCTCAAAAAGATATTAAGAGGGGTTTAGCCTATTCTACAATGTCCCAGCTGGGTTATATGATGTTAGCTCTAGGTATGGGGTCTTATCGAGCTGCTTTATTTCATTTGATTACTCATGCTTATTCGAAGGCATTGTTGTTTTTAGGATCCGGATCAATTATTCATTCCATGGAAGCTATTGTTGGATATTCTCCAGATAAAAGCCAGAATATGGTTTTTATGGGCGGTTTAAGAAAGCATGTGCCAATTACACAAATGGCTTTTTTAGTGGGTACACTTTCTCTTTGTGGTATTCCACCCCTTGCTTGTTTTTGGTCCAAAGATGAAATTCTTAGTGACAGTTGGTTGTATTCGCCGATTTTTGCAATAATAGCTTGGTCCACTGCCGGATTAACAGCATTTTATATGTTTCGGATCTATTTACTTACTTTTGAAGGACATTTAAACATTCATTTTCAAAATTATAGTGGCAAAAAAAATAGCTCTTTCTATTCAATAAAACTATGGGGTAAAGAAGATCAAAAAATGATTAACAGAAATTTTCGTTTATCTCCTTTATTAACACTGAATAATAACGAGAAGCCATATAGAATTGGCGATAATGTAAAAAAAGGGGCTCTTATTACTATTACGAATTTTGGCTACAAGAAGGCTTTTTCTTATCCTCATGAATCAGCTAATACTATGCTATTTCCTATGCTTATATTGGTTCTATTTACTTTATTTGTTGGATCCATAGCAATTCCTTTTAATCAAGAAGGAATCCATTTGGATATATTATCCAAATTATTAACTCCATCTATAAATCTTTTACACCAAAATTCAAATGATTTTGAGGATTGGTATCAATTTTTGACAAATGCAACTTTTTCAGTGAGTATAGCTTGTTTCGGAATATTTACAGCATTCCTTTTATATAAGCCTTTTTATTCATCTTTACAAAATTTGAACTTACTAAATTCGTTTGCGAAAAGGGGCCCTAAAAGAATTTTCTTGGATAAAATAATCTATTTGATATACGATTGGTCATATAATCGTGGTTACATAGATACGTTTTATTCAATATCTTTAATAAAAGGTATACGAGGATTGGCCGAACTAACTCATTTTTTTGATAGGCGAGTAATCGATGGAATTACAAATGGAG